ACCACTGAGTTAAAAGGGCCTATTGAATTCAATTCTTTAATGGAGCCGCTATGTCGATAAAATAGATTTCTGTACATATATTATATACACTAAGTACATGCAGTAGATTCATAGTGGCTAGTTAGTGGCTTATTCTTGAATAAGAGAATAGATTTCCCTAGCAAGTATAGAAAAATGCAATGACTTGTTTCAAGGCCCACCTTAATTGTTTTTCGTTTATTGACTTTATTTCAATTTTATTTCCATGAGAACGAAATTCGCTTCATTGATACATGTACACCTACCAATTTGATCTAGATTCAAGCTCTTTTCTAGAATCATAAATTCGACTTGTCCTCTGAACTAAATTAGAATTTTACTAATTCGATTAGAATTATATAATTCGAGAAAAACAATTTTCAATAACTTATCTTGACCTCTCTTCTCATATTTATCGTTTATTAATCTCCTAGCTTAGTGTGAGCTAGGCATATCTTAACAATACAATAAATGAACCAATGAATGAAAGTGTAAGAAATGGAATTAAACCCCCTCCTTTTCGACAAATTATTCCATTCCGGGCGGAATCGTATTTTTCGTACTAGAAATTTTCTATTTTATTATTATTTAATATAAATTAAATTAAGATAATTATAGATATAATTATAGATTTAGTTCTATATAATCTATATATATCTATTTGTATTTAAAAATATGATATTTAATATAATGCATGGCAATTATAATGAATAATTCATAAATAACGAATCAAAAAAATTTTATGAAATAATGAAAATAGAGCTTGGATCGAATCATGCTATTCCATTCTATTTATATTGACAATTTGAAAGGTTGATATTATGTTATGATCATAGTCTAGTATGATGGCGACTAATCAATTAGTATGTCTCTCACGCCCCCATCGTCTAGCGGTCCAGGACATCTCTCTTTCAAGGAGGCGGCGGGGATTCGACTTCCCCTGGGGGTAGGGTACTACAAAAGGAAGTTGATCATGGATTCCCAATAAGTCTAAAAAGGATTCTTCCTGGGTCGATGCCCGAGCGGTTAATGGGGACGGACTGTAAATTCGTTGGCAATATGTCTACGCTGGTTCAAATCCAGCTCGGCCCAACAATTCGTCAATCTACCAGGAGAAGGTATAACCTCTTATCCTTCCGAAATACCTGATACGTAGGAGTCAAATTTTCTGCCATATCCCTTAATTTCCCTGGGATTGTAGTTCAATTGGTTAGAGCACCGCCCTGTCAAGGCGGAAGCTACGGGTTCGAGCCCCGTCAGTCCCGACGAATCCAATAAATCCATCAATTAAACTCTCTCTTTTCTGTGAAAGATAGGCCAAGGGGCAGGGCAGAATTTCATTCCCAAGAAAAAGGGTTTCTTTTTTTTTATTTTCTTTCGTATTTCTCATCATCAAACAAATAGATGCAAATTTTCGGTACTGCAACGAGTACCGATTTATGGTATAAAGATATATTTGAATTAGTACAATCGTTGGTAGCATTATATTCAGGATTCCAAGATATATTGGGTCTTCTTTTTCTATTGTTCATAATGGAATATGGACAGAGAAGAGAGTACCACAGGGTTCTTGGTAGCACATACACAAATGGAATTTCTTTCTTATATGACCCAAAATAAAGGGAATCTAATGCCCCCCATGAGCTACGTTTCCAAATGCCATTATCTCGGGTTTTGGTTCTGATTTTGGGTAACCTCAATTAGTAAATTTACTAATTTGAATTTGAACAATCTATTTTATTAAAATTGCACACTGAACTTTTGATATATGTGTCCTAGTCCTAATATAATAATCTGAGGAAAGAGCATAAAAGAAAGATAAAGCTCGTCCCACAATAGCACCTTTCTTAGAGAAGGAATGAATAAGATTTCCTCCCTTTTTTTGATTTATTGTATTTTCGGAGTCCCATCGACATCGAAAACACTACTATTAATTAATAGAACTTTCTACTCGGATTCATCTTTACCACACGCCTTTGTCTTCAAAGAAAATTAGATCATTAAAAAAAAAAGAGTTTAGAACTTAACCTCTTTCTTTTTCCATTTCACCTCTATTGTTTATTTTGGTTTGGGGCTAATGGGAGTGGAAGGGTCGTCCGATGATACTTCATCGGATAATGATACAAGAAAGGCGTAGGGTAGGTTATCGAAAAGAAAGAACGGAACAGTGAATAAAAAATTCTTGATTGGATCAGGGATCCCATTTTTGATTTGATTCGGTGTGGATAAAAGATCTTCCTATGGTATACTATTCAATTCTCGACGATGAGTTGATTTGATAGCTCAGATATTGTTATTTATAATATTGATGATTGATTCGATTCAATACCATCAAGAGGGAATTCATCCATTGAATTTACAGGCAAAAGGTTTATCATCTCTATGGGATTAAATCCCGAGTTATTGTGAAATCAAATTCAAATAAAAAAACGATTAGATTATGGAAGTAAATATTCTTGCATTTATTGCTACTGCATTGTTC